ACTTCGTCCCCTATTTCCACTTTCAGGATCCTGAGGAAAAGAATTTAGTTTCCACCGAGCTGAAAAAATATGCCGATCGCTCTAGTAAACCAAAACCATCGTTTTCTAGCTATTTTGCTTCAATCTTTTTTTACAACACAAAAATGAAAGATCTAGTTACGATTGGAAATGGATTTTTGTATCTTCATCCATAGATCCTTTACTCATACTCATTGAATTGGAAAATTTGATCCAATAAAAAAAATTATGCTTCGCGACCCCACAATCCCATTTTTTTTATTCAATTTCGAATTGACCTTTGGATACAAATCGTGAGAATGTATATGATTCCTCAAATATGCTATTGAGGGTAAAGGGATTAAACCTTTTTAAGAAATAAAGTTTTTGATCGGAATATGAAAAAAACCGAAAGACCCCTTAACTATTTGAATTGTTAAGAGAACGAATCACACTTTTACCACTAAACTATACCCGCTATATATTCATTATTGTATATGAATAGATCATTTGTCGAACAAAGGAATGGGACACTATAAAGATAGCATCAAAATCATGAAATGATAGCGTTGACACTTCGTCCCGCTGGGGATTTGAAAAATAGGGTAAGGGCGGAAAGCTTATTTAAATAATATAAAAAATATCAAAAGTTAGATTATATATATTATAATTATGCTTTTCCTTTACTAGAAGTCATTACTGACAGTCTCGCATCGAAGGAGTTATTAAAGCTGGACCATCAAAATGATGAATTCCACATTTCTTTTTCAACTTCCCCTCCAACCGGCAGATCAAATCTTATGAATTTTGGGCAATTGGATCTCAAGTATTCAAATAAAGCTTGTCCCTTGAACAAGTAAATGAGTTATATTATAACTTTGTTATGTGTGTTTAGTTTCGTTTTGGATATTTTTTAATATATGTATGTGTGTTTTTTTTTTCAGTAAGTAATTAAGTAAATTGAGAAAAAAAGAAAAAGAAAATGAATGAATAAGAATGTGAAAAATTCCATACTCATACTATAGTATTAATAATACTAAGAAATAGGAAATAGCACTTTTATCATAGGAATGGAAATTTCCCCTGTTGTTGCTTCAATAACAACTATTTTGGATTTGATATCAAATCCTACATAATGAAATCATTTGATCTATGAATGATTCATTAGAACAAAAGAAGGAATGTAATGGCCCGGCCAGTACTTTAACTTAACCAGGCCGGGGCAATGAGCCTTTCTTACAAAATCAAAGAAGTAAGGTATTTTTTATGTATCTATTCTATTGGTAGATAAGATATCTGTTTCGAGTCATTATCGAAATTGAATTACTGATCAAATTCGTAAATATCTTATCTGTTATCCATTTCGAATATATTGTTATCATTCTGTTATTATATCATAATAATAAAGAAGAAAAACAAAGGTTTTTATTAACCTTTACTTCACGTGTTACCCCAAAAAAGTTCCAATTTTAATTGGGAGAGATGGCTGAGTGGACTAAAGCGGCAGATTGCTAATCCGTTGTACGAATTACTCGTACCGAGGGTTCGAATCCCTCTCTCTCCGCTCCCTCTGATCACTTCAGACTTTCTAATTTGAAAAAATGTCAATCCCTTTCCTTTTTCATCATAGGTAAATGTATGGAAAACATAAAAAAAAAGAAAAAAAATAATAAACAAAATAAAGAAAAAAGGTAAAAACGAAAACTATAACTTTTTGTTTATTCCTCACGTCCAGGATTACGTCCCGGATCGTTAGATAAGAATCCAAAGATGAAGAGAGAAACAAAAAATATTACTACTGTGTAAACAAAGAGTTTGAGAGTAAGCATTACACAATCTCCAAGATCTTTTTTTATTTTTTGAAAAAGGAAATGGATTGCCTTTATTTATTACATACACCATTTTGACATGGCACCCCTAAAATAAAAAAAGGGGTGGGGGGGTTAACGAATTTATTTGTAATAAGAAAGATCTAATTCCTTCATTACAAAAATTTTTTTGCCACATCCAATCCACTATTTGGTATTGTGGGGGACCTTATAAAGTAAAGTGCTTGTTTACTCGAAGCGAAGGTCAGAACGAGGAAATATGTTGATCAAAATTTCTCACCGCGGTTATTCGATATACAAGAATTTCCATTTTTGAATCGAGGTTTTCAAATGTAAGATTTCTCTAATCTTATCCATTTTTATAACCTTTTTCGAAGAAATCATGAATTTCTCAAAATATGAACTATTTCATCGAAAACTTACAGCAGCTTGCCAAACAAAGGCTAAGAGAAAAAAGAATAAAGGTATGACAGGCATAATGTCTATGATTGGATTGAAAAAAGCATAAGCCTCAGGCAATTTGGCGAAGAAAAAACTATTGGAATAAAAGGTAAGATTAAGGCAGATGGGGATTAAACTGAAGATATTAAGCATAACAAACATTTCGTTCTTGTAGATTAGAAAATTGGATTTTTATTGAGTTATTTTTATGAGGGAAAACTTCAAAAAAAAAGGGGGCAGGTAAAAAACCTTCCTTTTCTTCGAACTCTCCTCAATCAAAAATCCTTCCTTTCATTCTCAAACGAGAATACAAGGAATTATAGTTTCATACAATATCTTAATTGAATTCTATGTAATGATCAACAATTTTTTTTTTGATTCCATATTTCTATGTGTTGAATCCTAGCAACAATATATTTCATATTTTGGTTTGTATTGACGAATAAATAATACTAATATTAGTGTTTATTAGTGTTGAATATAAATTCAAATGGGGCGTGGCCAAGCGGTAAGGCAACGGGTTTTGGTCCCGTTACTCGGAGGTTCGAATCCTTCCGTCCCAGGCCGTCTCCATTAGAAACAAAAGATTCTTCTCTTTAACACCTTTCTGTTTAATATTGGATACAATGTGATCCAATCTTTTGTTTTTGATTCTAGGAATAATTCGGAGAATTATATCTTTTCTTTCATTTGGTTTCTCGAAAATGTAATCAAGTGTCAAATACGGGTGGAAATAAAGACATCTATTTTAAGAAAAAAAATTTGGGTGAATCATTCCCATTCAGGGTATGCTTGTACTATTCATATTGAAGTTAGTTAACTTTATGTTCCATATCCATTATATGTGAATTCTCACATGATGATTTCGGAATCAAAATGTGAACGAAAGGGCTTTCTATTCCTTTTCCCTCAAAAAGTCCAAATAAAATAAAGGGCGTATCCACATAAAATGTAGAAACTAAAGAGTACGCATTTTTTGACACTAATTTCATTACTTGTCTTAAAACTGCTAAAGCTGAGAAAGAGAAAATAGGAAAAATAAATTGATCCGGATCTTCTTTTTTTTCTGGTTCAAATAAATAATTGGAAATCAATGTAATGTAACGATTGGATGTATAGAAATTTATGGATTCCATCTACTTGACTTTATGGAAAGATTCTTGAATCCGAAGTAAAAAAGAATCCATATTGTATAAAATAAACAAGGTGTCTGCCTATATGATATATTTATGTATTGTATTTTTCTATTTCATTAACAATGGCCTTTCGGTTAAGTCAAAGGGGGTGATTCATGAAGTATCTACATGATTGTCTGCCGGTATTAATTGTTCATTCTATAATGATGATGCTGGATACGAAAAGATTGGATTTTTCTTGTTTCTTTCTTTCAGATGAAAGAAGAAGGACTTGAATCTTACCTTACACGGGACCTTTTTCATTCCATCTTCATGAAAACAAAAAAACTATTTTTCTTTTTACTTCATATAAAATACAAACCCTTGATACTCGAAGAAGTGTGGGAAGTCGATATTATATAGAAACTTACGACCTTCTCGAGTCATCGGAATAGTTTTTATTCGGAATAGTTTTTATTTGGTTAATACCTTATTTTGTTCTGTGATTGGAAATCTATTAAAGGTCGTTCTTTTGAGGTTTAGGATTTATTTGTTCGAGCAAAAAGATCCTTTCGTGATTGCCCATCCCAAATAATCTGTTGAAAATGTAAATCAGATAATATTTAAGTAAACTCATTTATTTGCCTTTTTTAGAAATCTGTTTCATTCATATGTATGATAGAATGGGAGGGTTAGGTTAAATAAATGAATCCCTTTTCTCTCTACGTACAAATAATACGTGGAGAGAAAGAAAAATATAAAGTATAGATTATTATCTACCGGTTGAGCCAATGACTATTCATGATTCTAAATTGAATCAATTCCATACCGGTTCAAAATAAAATTCGAAATTAGAGGAATGTTATGGTAAAACTTCGTTTGAAACGATGTGGTAGAAAGCAACGTGCGACTTGAAGGACGCGGTCCGCTGTGGATTTTTCCATTCACCATTTTCTATAGGAATGAAGATGCTCTTGACTCGACATAGTTTGTTCTGTTCCTGTTAAGAACCTCATTTTGGGTTGGTAAATGGAAATAGTACATGATGAAGCTCGAGTAAAAAGTATTTTACTCATTTATGGGGGGAAAAATCTAGGGTTAGTAACAATTAATAGGTTAGACAAACTTTGTAAGTATATCTTCAATTTATAAATCGAAAGGTTCAAATTCGAACAAGTTTGAACTAAAAAGAAAGTCAAATTTGTGGGAATTTTGAAAACCCTTTCGATCTAAAGTGTATTACAAACGTTCGTATTTCTTTTCTTCCATAGAAAGAAATAACAAAAAACAAAAGGTATGTTGCTGCCATTTTGAAAGGAGTAAGAATCACCGAAGTAATGTCTAAACCCAATGATTTCACAAAGCAAAGAGACAGGATTCCGGAACAAGGAAACACAATTTTTATCAATTGTCTCAATAATAATTTTATTAGAATGAGGAAAAAAATAGATTTGAGACGATACAAACAAAAGAGGTTAGAGACGACTCAATAAATTTCTAAGGATTTCACTTCGAACTCTTTCCGAATTATCCAACTTGAGTTATGAGTACAAATGATATTTCTTTTTTTCTGTAAGTGTAATGAAGAACAAAAAAATGACTCAAATCATAGTCTAATTCATGCTCTTATGGATCCATTTGCTATTATATACAGAAATTAGCATCATTTTTTCTCGAGCCGTAGGAGGAGAAAACCTCCTATACGTTTCTAGGGGGGGCATTATTTATATCTATCCCAATGAGCGATCTATCGAATCGTTGCAATTGATGTTCGATCCCGAAGAGAAGGAAGAGATCTTCGAAAAGTCGGTCTTTACGATCCGATACAGAATCAAACTTATTTAAATATTCCTGCTATTCTATACTTCCTTGAAAAAGGCGCGCAACCTACAGGAACTGTTCATGATATTTTAAGGAGGGCAGAATTATTTCAAGAAAGAACTTCGAGTTAATTAAAGGAAAAAACAAAATTCATGAATATGAATAAAAAAAGGGAGGTTAACTAGTATCTATTTTTGTGTAATTAGTTACCTACAAGTTGCCCTTTTCTTGTTCTATTCATACTTAATCTTAAATATCTTCATTTTTTTCTTTTTGGGGGTAATCCACCAACAAATAAATAGTAAATCTTATTTATTGGGCCTCTATTGATTGAAAAAATCCGATATTTTTTTTCTATCTCAACTCGTCCTTATTTTTCATCGAAATTTCTTTTTTATGTTGTGCCAATCCAACACAAGTCTTTATTTGATTTCTTTATTTATTTGTTTTCTCAACATTCAATTCATATTGACAATGGTGTATCGAAGAAATATAATTCGGTCGTAGATAAATGGATCCGTTTATTCCGATCCACTATTGTTTTCTTTTTTTCTTCACTTCAGTCAATGGATTTTTGTTGGATTTCCTTTTATACAAGATGCATTTTCTTAACGAAAAAAATGATCGGTCTGTCAAATTTGACATTGATATTCGGAATCCGCTGTTTTTTAATCTGATCCGTCCGTTTTCGTGTTTTGGTCTTTATAACCCGAAAATATTTATTTTCGATTTCTTGCTAGTTCAATGTTTTGATGAAGTTGCGCAGTGCAATTCAATTGCTTTTTTTTTTGATTATATCTACATATTTTTGGGGGTTGCTAACTCAATGGTAGAGTACTCGGCTTTTAAGTGCGACTATCATCTTTTACACATTTTTGGATGAAGCAACGAATTCGTCCAGACTATTGGTAGAGTCTATAAGACCACGACTGATCCTGAAAGGTAATGAATGGAAAAAACAGCATGTCGTAATAATAAGAAAAAAAATCGAATTTTTTATTATATTCTTTATTTTTCTTATTTTAGTAGTAGAATTTGGATAGAATTGGGAGTTTATCCTTACCGGATCATTACAAAATTTTGTTTTGATTTGTGGAGGAGGATAAAAGAAATTAACATCCATTTATAGTTGGCTCTAGTGAATAAATGGATAGAGCCCTTTGGTTCCAATTTTGGTAAAAAAAAGCAACGAGCTCATATTCTTAATTTGAATAATTACCCGATCTAATTAGATGTTAAAAATAAATTAGTGCCTGGTGCGGGAAAGGGTTCTCCTGCGAGTGGACCGTTGATTCTTTTTATTTTTTTTGTTAATCCTAACTATTCTATATTATAGATTGGAGACGAATGTGTAGAAGAAACAGTATACTGATAAAAAGAATTTGTTCCAAAATCAAAAGAGCGATTAGGTTGCAAAAATAAAGGATTTTGGACCTGTAATTATAACGAAGATAAACCAACCGATTGGTTGGGTAGAAGAAGAGAGGAAAAAGATCCGTTGAGTGGACTCCCTCCGGGGGTATATATTTTTTTCTTACTATATACATAATACATACCCTGTTTTGACCATATTGCACTATGTATTATTTGATAACCTAAGAAATGTTCCTGCTTATGGTTCAAGTGGAAATGTAACTAAATGGAAGAATTACAAGGATATTTAGAAAAGGATAGATCTAGGCAACAACCCTTCCTATATCCTCTTCTCTTTCAGGAGTATATTTATGCACTTGCTCATGATCGTGGTTTAAACGATTCTATTTTTGACAAACCTGTGGAAGTTTTTGGTTATGATAGTAAATCCAGTTTAGCACTTGTGAAACGTTTAATTATTCGAATCTATCAACAAAATTATTTTCTTTCCGCGGTTAGGATCATTAACCAAAATCGATTCCTTGGTCACCACCACAACAATTTTTTTTATTCCCATTTTGATTCTCAAATGATATCAGAAGGTTTTGCAATTATTGTAGAAATTCTCTTCTCCCTGCGATTAGTATCTTTTTTCGAAAAAAAAGAGATAAAAAAATTTCATCATTTACGATCTATTCATTCCATTTTTCCTTTTTTGGAGGATAAATTATTACATTTAAATTATGTATCAGATATACTAATACCCCATCCCATCCATATGGAAATCTTGGTTCAAATCCTTCAATGCTGGATTCCGGATGTTCCCCTTTTGCATTTCTTGCGATTCTTTCTTCACAAATATCATAATTGGAATAGTTTTCTCATTACTCCAAAGAAATCTATTTATGTTTTTTCAAAAGAAAATCAAAGACTATTTCGGTTCC